GTTAACAGCCGACCGCTCTACCACTGAGCTACTGAGGAACAAGGGGAGATTCGACCTCCTAGAGTTCAACTCCCGCTCTCCACCCATGAACAATATGGGTCCGAAGCTTCTTTCGTAACTCCCGGAATTTCTTCGTAGTGACTCCGTTCCATGCCCCATTTCATAGGGAAGCCCAAAGTGGCTCTATTTCATTCTATTTCACTTCCTAGCACTTCCTATCATTTAATATCCATCCCTTTGATCTTATTTACATAAGAGATGTCATTTATAGTCTATCTCTTTCTATATATGGAAAGTCAAGAAATTCTCATCGAAACATCGAGAAATTGTGCATATAGAAAACTCTAAAGAAAGAAAAAAAGGAGACCTATGCCATGATTTTCAAATCTTTTCTACTTAGTAGTCTAAGTTTCTCGATGAGGATAATTAATTCGGTCGTTGTGGTCGGACTCTATTATGGGTTTCTGACCACATTCTCCATAGGTCCCTCTTAGATCTTCTTTCTCCAATCTTGGATTAGGGAAGAAGGAGATATTCGCGACTACTGGTGGTTTCATTATGGGGCAGCTCGTGATCTTCATATCGATCTATTATCCACCTCTGCATCTATTCTTTCTTAGCTAAATGGGTGGAAGATCCATCCAATTTGGTTATATCATGGACTCGAAAAACGGATCTGAATGTGACTGAAATGCACGATCTTCACAGGTATCACTTTTCACGATACCTAAAAGATGGAATAGCGATTTTCGAAGCATTTCCTATAAGAGAATGGTTTCCATTACTTTGAGAAATGGATTCTATATCAAACTATAGTTATTGCATTAAAGAAGAAAAGAAACTAATAGAAGTCGAAGAGGCAGAATGGTAGTGAATAGAGAGAAAGATTCTTCTGATTTTCTTGTTCCTGAAAATATTCTATCTATCTCCTAGACGCCGTAGAGAATTGAGAATTTTCGTGTCTTTCAATTCTCGTACTCGTAATTGGAAAGTTACGGAAGGAGATCCATCATTTTGCAATGAAAACAACATAAAAAACTCGGGACAATTTCGAAATCAGGCCAAGCGTCTTAATACATATGCAAAAAAATTCATTATGGGCCCACCATTGATTAGAAGATTTAGCTTGTATGAATCGCTATTGGTTTGATACGAATAATGGCAGTCGTTTCAGTATGTTAAGGATACAGATGTATCCACAATTCATTTAGAGTTACTTAATAGCCTATTTCTTATACCATATCTCTATCCCGTGAAATTCTCGAGCCGAAAGATGGATGCATATGCTGTGTTTCATTTTGCTAAACGATATCAATTAAATGGTGTATCAATAAATTGGATATAGCAATAAATAAATCAGCAAAATTCTTTTATTTTAGATAGAAGAAACATTTCTTCTATCTAAAATAAAAGAATGTACCCTTCTATCCAAATCCAATTTGCATCGATAAAATAAATCCAAATTCCAGTAGTAGATGAATAATTGCAAATTTTTGTGTGTACGAGATTAGAATAACTTCAAAATAACTGACATAATTTTGTATTTTGATTTTTGATTTTTCCTGATCAGAAAAATACATGAACATGAAAAAGAAAGGAGGTAGAAAAATTTTTGGATTTATGGTTAAAGAAGAAAAAGAAGAAAACTGGGGTTCTGTTGAATTTCAAGTATTCCGTTTCACCAATAAGATACGGAGACTTGCTTCACATTTGGAATTACACAAAAAAGATTTTTCATCGGAAAGGGGTCTACGAAGACTTTTGGGAAAACGTCAACGTTTGCTAGCTTATTTGGCAAAGAAAAATAGAGTACGTTATAAGAAATTAATCAGTCAGTTGGATATTCGGGAGAAGTAATTTAATCGTTCGAATTTTTTTCTTATTTTATTAGTAGTCTTATAGTAGTCTTAGATTTTTCATTTTGATGAGCCTCGTTTTGAGGAATTCATGGAATAATGAATTAAGGAAGAAAGGATATGAGCCTACCGCTTACAAGAAAAGATCTCATGATAGTCAATATGGGCCCTCACCACCCATCAATGCATGGTGTTCTTCGACTGATCGTTACTCTCGATGGTGAAGATGTTATTGATTGTGAACCCATATTAGGCTATTTACACAGAGGAATGGAAAAAATCGCGGAAAATCGAACTATTATACAATACTTACCTTATGTAACACGGTGGGATTATTTAGCTACTATGTTTACAGAAGCAATAACCGTAAATAGAGAGATGGTAGAAAAAGAAAAGGGGGGTGAGGGTGAAATGATATAAGAAGATAGGAAGGGGAATAAGGGGGGCTCCTTAGGCAGGAGCTCGGGGAATTCCTTAAGTTAAGAAAGAAAAAAGAATAAGAACACAGATACATAACATAAAAAAAAGAATAAATAAGAAGATATTCGCCCTCCCCCTACATATTTGATTTCTTCCCCTATACAAAAACCAGCAAGACCTACTCCATTAGTAATTCCATCAATGACACCCTTATCGAAAAACTGCGTTAGTTCGGTTAATCCTCTTATACCCAGGGTAAAGAACCTAGTATAGAAAATATCTATATAACCACGATTATATGACCAACTGTATATCTTTTTTTTTACTTGATCCAAAAAAGTCTTTTTTGGACTCTTTTTTAGAAGAGAATTTTTTAAATATAAATTCTGAAAAAAGGAATAAGCGGATCCATAGAAGATATATGCTATGAATAGACCAAACATAGCTAAACTTACAGAAGAAATTGCATTAGTGAGAAATTCATATGAATTTATGGAAGAATTAGAACTTTCCTGGAAAAAGTTTATTGAGGGGGTTAACCACTTTGATAATACGGTTAACTCTGCTATTCCATTATCCATTACTCCATTATCAAAATGGAGTCCTATGGATCCAATGAACAAAGTAAAAAGCAGTAATATAAAAAGAGGGAATAGCATAGTATTTCCTGTTTCATGAGGATAGACAAAAGTGTTTTTAGCTCCAAAGGAAGTACTAAAAGACCCTATCCTATTTCTTGTATTACCTTGCATTTTTGATATATTTTGTGAAAAAAAAGAAACCCCACTCTTCGTTGTTGATAAAATGAAATCTCTATTCACTTCTTGGGGTATCCTTTTTCCCCATAAGGATATTGAATACAACGAACCCTCTTTAGTGTTACTATAATTTTGAAAATGAACACGCAGATACCCATCAAAAGTAAGTAAATATATCCGAAACATATAAAATGCAGTTAATCCTGCAGTAAAAGAGGCTATTATTCCAAAAAAGGGTGAATACAACCAACTATTACTAAGGATTTCATCTTTGGACCAGAAGCAAGCAAGAGGTGGAATGCCACAAAGAGAAAGTGTACCCCATAAAAAAGTGGTTCTTGTAATTGGAATATATTTTCTTAAACCACCCATAAGAACCATATTCTGACTTTTATCTGGTGAGTATCCAACAAGGGGTTCCATTGAATGAATAACGGATCCAGATCCCAAGAACAATAAAGCTTTCGAATAAGCATGAGTGATCAAATGGAATAAAGCGGCTTGATAAGAACCTATACCTAGAGCTAACATCATATAACCCAATTGAGACATTGTAGAATAGGCTAAGCTTCTTTTAATATCTCTCTGAGCAAGAGCTAAAGTAGCTCCTAAGAAGAGTGTTATTGTACCCACTAAAGAAATAAAACTCATTATTAAAGGCAGGGATATGAAAAGAGGAAAAAGACGAGCTAGAAGAAAAATACCCGCAGCAACCATAGTTGCTGCGTGTATAAGAGCCGAAATGGGAGTGGGCCCTTCCATAGCATCGGGTAACCATACGTGAAGAGGGAATTGCGCAGATTTCGCAACTGCACCAAGGAATAATAAAAAAGCACATAAAGTAGTAAGTAAGGAATTAATCCCATTGTTAGGAATCCAGTTATTAGCTATTTTGAACAAATCCCGAAACTCTAAACTACCTGTTATCCAGAAAAAACCTAAAATTCCTAACAACAGACCAAAATCCCCTATACGATTAGTTACAAAAGCTTTTTGACAAGCACTCGCTGCAATTGGCCGTGTAAACCAAAAGCCTATCAATAAATAGGAGCACATTCCCACAAGTTCCCAAAAAAAATAAATTTGTATCAAATTAGAACTGATAACCAATCCCAACATGGAAGTATTGAAAAAACTTATATAAACAAAAAATCTCAAATATCCTTCATCGTAAGACATATAATCGTCACTATAAATAAGAACAAGGATTCCTACAGTAGTAATTAGTATTAACATAATAGAAGTAAGCGGGTCGATCAAATATCCAAATTCTAAGGAAAAATCATTATTGACGGTCCAAGACCATAGATATTGATAGATAGAACTTCCGTTTATTTGTTGAATAGATAGGTAAACAGAGAATACCATAGCTATACTTAAGAATAAAACACTAGGAAAAGCCCATATGCGACGAAGATTTTTTGTCGCTGTCGGAATAAGAATAAGTCCAAACCCCATTGACATAATAACTGGAAGTGGGAGAAGAGGGATTACCCATGCATATTGATATGTATGTTCCATAAGAAAAGAAATTGAAAATTTTACTTCAACTTTTCCATAAAATAAAACTGTTTCCGATTCACCAAACCAATTCTTCTCTCTTTCTGAAGGAATAAAAAAAAAAGAAAAAAAATTAAGAATGGGTTTATTTGATTAAATTTAAAAAGGTAATGAAATAACTTTGTTACCCAGTTATTATTTAAATAATAAAATTTTTTAATATAAAAAAGGATTGAATCATTTTAATTTCTATTCATTTTTCTATTTCTCTTCGATTAAAATGAAGATGAAGCAACTCTCGTGTTTCGTAACTGATTGATTGAATTCCAATGAAAACCTATGTTTATAGGATATTTTCGAATATTCCTTACTTCATAGAGAACTGAAATCCTAATGATTAGAATTACCTAAGTTTTAGAATGTCTTGTTTAAGAGACTCGCTCTTTTTTTGTTTTGAGTGTAATTTCATTATGGAATACCATTCTGAACTTAATTAACTATTTTTTTTTATTTTATATTTGAATTTTCCCTTCCTTTTATCCTTCATCTTGGGGCATATACCCCCGTACCATATACCTATATATGGAGTATACTTGATATATAAATTGATTTAAATAAAAAACCTTGTATATATTATTAAAACAAAATATAAAATATATATAAAAAATATGCTAAAAAATTCTTGTCTTATCCGCATTAGAGAAGAAGTAAAAAAGAATTCTGAATTTAAGTTCAGTATCTAAGTATAAATACTAAGAAAAAGCAGAACAGAAGGAAGGATTAATTTGCAACAATAGATGTCTTTCACATAGAACTAGAAAAAAGTAATCTCCTTTAAAAATGGCAGTTCCAAAAAAACGTACTTCGATGTCAAAAAAGCGTATTCGTAAAAATCTTTGGAAGAAAAAGACTTATATTTCCATAGTACAATCTTATTCTTTAGCAAAATCAAGATCGTTTTCCAGCGGCAGCGAGCATCCAAAACCAAAGGGTTTTTCTGGGCAACAAATAAACTAATAATCAGGTTTTGGAATAATCTGAATTGACCTATCCTAAAGAAATTCCAATTATTTAATATGAATAATTAGGATTAATTAATGAATGTACTTTTATGTGTCGAATTCCTCGGTACAATATTCTTAGAACTAACCCCTCTGATATCTAATATATAGAACAAAGGTTTTTGTTATACTGTGTGCTAAGTATTCTTTTCCTATCAACGGACTTTTCATATTTCATAATAGAATCCTCATAATAAAATATGAGGATTCTATTATGAAAAGTAGAGTATTCTTGGAACAGGACTTACAACTTCTACCTATCTTATCCAAAATCCACAAATAAATGGGTTTAGGCTTGGGAAATCCTATTAATAAGAGCATAAAGGCTCTCATTCTAGAAATTTGCTTAAATCAAAAACTTTTTGTATTTAATGATGAAATTATAGAAATTTAATGGATAGATAGAAAAGACTTTTTGGATTTTGTCCATTACACTGAAAGATTTTTTGAAATTTCCACGAGAAACTAATTAGAAAAAATTAGTTCTATATTGCAACTGAGAAAAAAAGTTGCAAATCTTTCAAGCTTTGTTTCCCTTGGGTAAAGCAAGAGTTTTTTTTTAAAAAAATCCGCAACGATACTACTAAATGAAGTCTATTTTAATAAAGATTCTAATGTTCCTAATTCTCCCAATCTCGACGATTTGCCAGAAAATAACTATTATTCTTTTAAGTTGCCTATTATTTCAAGTTAGCCGCCATGGTGAAATTGGTAGACACGCTGCTCTTAGGAAGCAGTGCTCAAGCATCTCGGTTCGAGTCCGAGTGGCGGCATTCTCGAAAAAGAATACAATAGATTAGAAAATGGATTCAATTCGAAATTTCCAATTTTGTTTTGTAATGGGACCTTTTCCTTATGCTATTTGCAACTTTAGAACATATACTAACTCATATCTCTTTTTCAACCATTTCAATTGTGATCACGATTCATTTGATAACCTTCTTAGTTCGTGAACTTGAGGGATTACGTGATTCGTCAGAAAAAGGAATGATAGCAACTTTTTTATCTATAACAGGATTCTTAGTTTCTCGTTGGGCTTCTTCGGGACATTTTCCATTAAGTAATTTATATGAGTCATTGATCTTCCTTTCATGGGCTCTTTATATTCTTCATACAATTCCTAAGATACAGAACTCTAAAAATGATTTAAGCATAATAACTATGCCAAGTACTATTTTAACGCAAGGCTTTGCCACGTCGGGTCTTTTAACTGAAATGCATCAATCCACAATACTAGTACCTGCTCTACAATCTCAGTGGTTAATGATGCATGTCAGTATGATGTTACTAAGCTATGCAACTCTTTTGTGCGGATCCTTATTATCCGCCGCTCTTCTAATCATTAAATTTCGAAAGAATTTCGATTTCTTTTCTAAAAAGAAAAAAAATGTTTTATTTAAAACATTTTTTTTTAGTGAGTTTAGTGAGATTGAATATTTTTATGCAAAAAGAAGTGCTTTAAACAGCACCTCTTTTCCTTCATTTCCAAATTATTACAAATATCAATTAACTGAGCGTTTAGATTCTTGGAGTTATCGTGTCATTAGTCTAGGGTTTACCCTTTTAACCATAGGTATTCTTTGTGGAGCAGTATGGGCTAATGAGGCGTGGGGATCCTATTGGAATTGGGATCCTAAGGAAACTTGGGCATTTATTACTTGGACCATATTCGCAATTTATTTACATAGTAGAACAAACCAAAATTGGAAGGGTACGAATTCCGCACTTGTAGCTTCGATAGGATTTCTTATAATTTGGATCTGCTACTTCGGTATCAATCTATTAGGAATAGGTTTACATAGTTATGGTTCATTTACATTACCATCTAAATGATTACATAACATAAAACAAAACCTTCCTGAACGGAAAGTTTTTCTTTTCCGTTTTTGTTTGATTTGAGAACCCCTTGAACGCCTTCTCAAAGGGTTCTCAAAAATTCGAGATAGGTCTAATTAGACTTAGATTTTTTTACTTTTTTCTAAATTATTTTGTTTTTCCACTATGGAATATAGAGCGGACTAGTTAAAAAAAATCCTATTTAGGATAATAATTGGATAAGAGAGCCTCTACCCTGTCAATGGATAGCGAGAGAACAAAATCTGGATAAATACCAATTCCTATTACTGGTAAAAAGATACAGATTAAAAGAAAGAGTTCCCGTGGTCCAGAATCCACAAAATTTGCGTTTGGAACATGAAATAACTTGTATCCATAGAACATCTGGCGTAACATAGATAATAAATAAATAGGAGTTAATATCATTCCAATTGCCATTACAAAAGTAATTAGCATTTTTGGCATTAACAGAAATTTTGGACTAGTAATTAGTCCAAAAAATACTACTAATTCTGCAACAAAACCGCTCATTCCTGGTAAGGCAAGAGAAGCCATTGAAAAGCTACTAAACATGGTAAAAATTTTTGGCATTGGGATAGATATCCCCCCCAATTCTTCGAGATAAACAAGACGCATTCTATCACAAGCCGTTCCCGCCAAGAAAAAAAGCGTAGCACCAATAAATCCATGGGATAGTATTTGTAAAATAGCTCCATTGAGCCCAATGTTGGTTATGGAACCAATTCCTATAATTATGAAACCCATGTGAGATACAGAGGAATAGGCTATTCTTTTTTTGAAATTTCGTTGACCAAGAGAAGTTAAAGCTGCATAGATTATTTGCATCGCTCCTATTATTACCAACCAGGGAGAAAATAGATAATGAGCATGAGGTAACAATTCCATATTGATCCGAATCAATCCGTATGCTCCCATTTTTAATAGGATTCCCGCTAAAAGCATACATGTACTGTAATGCGCTTCCCCATGGGTATCTGGTAACCACGTATGTAGGGGTATAATTGGCAATTTGACAGCATAAGCAATAAGGAAACCTAAATAAAAAAGTATTTCCAATGTAGCAGGGTATGGTCGATTAATTAATCTTTCCAAATCTAATCTTGGTTCGTTGGAACCGTATAAGCCCATACCTAGAACTCCAATTAAGAAAAAAATGGAACCACCTGCAGTATACAAAATAAACTTTGTAGCTGAATAGAGACGCCTCTTTCCTCCCCACATGGATAAAAGTAAGTAAACAGGAATTAATTCTAACTCCCACATGATAAAAAAAAGTAAAAGGTCTCGCGAAGAAAATAATCCTATTTGACCACTATACATTGCTAGCATTAGGAAATAGAATAATCGTGAATTCCGGGTAATAGGCCAAGCTGCTAAAGTAGCTAAAGTAGTAATAAATCCTGTCAATAAAATAGATCCTAATGAAAGTCCATCGATTCCCAATCTCCAGTGGAAATCAAAGACATCTATCCATTTAGAATCCTCCTTTAATTGGATTAAGGGATCCTCCAATTGGAAATGATAACAGAATGCATAAGTCATTAGAAGGAATTCTAATAAACAAATAGATATAGTATACCACCTAACGATTTTGTTTCCCCTATGAGGTAAAAAGAAAATTAATGAACCTGCAAATATGGGCAAAACAATAAGTATTGTTAACCAAGGAAAATAACTCATGATAAAGTGATAAAGACAAGATACGTTTTGACCAGAAAAGCCCGTGCTCGCTTATTTCAAGCACAGGCTTCTTCGGTAAAGAGGAATCAGACGATTCAAGTGTAGTTTTTTGTAACGTATCAATAAGATAGAGCCATACTGCGGGTTGTTTCAGGCCCTAAATAAACGCGGACACTTAAAAAATCTGTTGGGCAGGCGGATTCGCATCTCTTACAACCCACACAATCTTCGGTTCTCGGCGCAGAAGCAATTTGCTTGGCTTTACATCCATCCCAGGGTATCATTTCTAATACATCTGTTGGACAAGCTCGTACACATTGAGTGCATCCTATACATGTATCATAAATTTTTACGGAATGTGACATTGGACCTATAAATTTTCCTTTTCAACATAAAAAATTTCGATCTGGTAAAAATGAAATTACTACTATATGATATATGAATCATATGTATTATGAATCATATGTATTGTAGACACCAGACGAAGCAATGGTTTATTCAAACTTCAACAAATAAATAATGCAATATATTTCTTAATCCGTTTGTGAGAAAGCGTGAAAAGAGCCAAGAGACTTTAATTTTTGGTTTCAACAATCATAATCATAATTATACGAATTGTACATACTAATTCGAATTAGCCAATAAATTCGCTATCGTCTTTTCAATATAAATTATTGCAATATTTAAATTGCAATATCAATGATTTGCAAAAATTCAATAAGTAAAAAGGAATACTATGCAATAACCTACTCAAAAAATGGATATTTTAAAATAAAAAAAAATAAGAAAATAGTATATTTTGATTTCTATTCATCTTAATATTTGAATTTGATATTATTATATGCGCGCCTTTGCTTATTTGTTTAGAGGATTCTATGCCTAATTATTCAAAAAATTAGACTGATTGATACGAGTTGATTTTTTGTTACGATGGATGGAAGAAAGAATGGATAGTCCAATAGCTGCTTCAGCAGCCGCAAGGGCTATAACAAAAATTGCGAAAATGTCTCCTTTTAATTGGCGACTATCAAATAGATCAGAAAATGTTACAAGATTTAGGTTAATTGAATTCAGTATAAGTTCAAGACATATTAGAGCTCTAACCAGGTTTCGGCTTGTGATCAATCCATAGATACCAATCGAAAATAAATAGACACTCAAAAAAAGTACATGCTCAAACATCATTAACTAACTCCTTATCAATCTCGATTCATTTCAATATGAGGACAAGAGTTGAACCGATTCTATTAATTAGAATAGAACAATTACACAACAAAAGAGAAAGGAAGGTATTTGTTTTGTTGGCAGTAGATGGGTTTTACTAAATCAAAATTGTTATTCTTTAGTTATTTATTTTAGATTTGAAATTCTAAGAATTTTGACTCATTCTAAGTATTTCTTATTGCCGAGCCATAGTAATTGCACCTATTAAAGAAACTAGAAGAATTATGGAAATGAGTTCAAACGGAAGGTAAAAATCTGTTGCTAAATGAATCCCAATTTGTTGAACGTTATTTATGAGACCCTGTTCTACTATTTGGTTCGATCTTGTAGTCCAAAGAATTCCATACCATGACGTATCTGGGATAGTAGTCATTAGTGAAAAAAGAATAGTTATACAAACGAGTGAAGTGAACCCATCTCCAATAGTCCAATAATTCTTATTTTTAGACCATTCTGAACCATTTACGAACATTACGGAAAATATGATCAAGACATTTATGGCTCCCACATAAATAAGAAGTTGTGCGACAGCTACAAAGTAGGAATTCAATAAAATATAGAATAAGGATATACAAACAAGAACTAATCCCAGCGAAAAGGCAGAATAAATTGGGTTGGTAAGTAATACTACTCCTATACCTCCTAGTAGAAGAACAAATCCCCCAAATAGCACAAGAATCTCATGTATTGGTCCAGGTAAATCCATTATGGATAAGAAGAAATTAATAAATAGTATAAAATTTTTCATGAACTGACTAAAACTAAAAGATTCAAGGAAGGAAAAAGGGATTAGGATATTTTTTGTATATAAATTGTATAGTTAGAAATCACATCACGAAAATCTACTCTCATTTTAAATCAGGAATAATTTGCAATAAGCAGTAGTTATTCGTTTTTCTTTTTAGTAAAGAACTATTGGATTTTTATTTTTTGTTAGAAAAATCCTAGTAATTAGTAATCGTTCTTGAATTCAAAGATTTTTCTTCGTCTATTTTACTTTGAATTGAATTCCTAATTGTTTGAATTGTGTAATCTCCCATTATGGAGATTGGTAACCGACTCAAAGCAATTTGATTGTAATTCAATTCATGACGATCATAAGTGGAAAGTTCATATTCTTCAGTCATTGATAAACAGCTTGTCGGACAGTACTCAACACAATTACCGCAAAATATACAAACTCCGAAATCAATACTATAATTAAGCAATTGTTTCTTTTTAATATCCTTTTCAAATCTCCAATCTACAAGGGGTAGATCTATCGGGCATACGCGAACACATACTTCACAAGCAATACATTTATCAAATTCAAAGTGGATTCGCCCCCGGAAACGCTCCGATGTAATTGATTTTTCATAAGGGTAGTGAATCGTTATAGGTAAACGATTTGTGTGGGATAAGGTAATTATGAAACTTTGACCAATGTACCTTGCAGCGCGGATTGTTTGTTGACCATAACTCATGAACCCAGTTACCATAGGGAACATATTCTAAATATCTACGAAAAGGGTATGTTTCTTTCTCTTGTTTGAGAGAATTTTTGTGTTGAAAATATTCTTACTATTATTGTAGTATCTTATTTATAGTGAAACAAGTTGGAAAGAAGTTGTTAATAAGAGATTGCCCAGGGAAATAGGTAAAAGAAATTTCCATCCAAGATTTAATAACTGATCCATTCTCATCCTGGGTAAAGTCCATCTTATTGTGATAGAAATGAAGAGAAATAAATAAGCTTTTGTTAATGTAATAAAGATATCCATTATCATTTCCAAAATTCCAACCATTTTATTCATTTGGAAAAATCCAAAAAAAGATATATAGGAAATAGAAAAATTCCACCCGCCTAAGTAGAGAACTGTTACAAATAAAGAAGAAACTAATAAATTTAGGTAAGAAACAAGATAAAATAAACCATATTTGATACCGGAATATTCGGTTTGATAACCTGCTACTAATTCTTCCTCTGCTTCTGGTAAATCAAAGGGCAATCTTTCACATTCTGCCAAAGAAGAAATTAGAAAAACCAGAAAACCTATAGGCTGACGCCAAAGATTCCATCCAAAAAAACCATATTTTGACTGTGCTTCAACTATATCAACTGTACTTGAACTGTTAGATAATCATAGTCGATGATAACATCACACTTCCCACCGCTATTCCAAAACCGTACATGAAACGTTAGCTTCATACGGCTTCTCTATGATCGGAAAAAAGGAAAGGCTTGTTTCGTTTCGGTATTATCCCCCTAGCATAGATAGAATTAGGTAAGATAAAATTGATTGGAAAGTCCTAAATTAGACCAAAGGAATTCCGTCTGCTAGACTAAGAAAAAGCGCTTCCGAATTGATCTCGTCCTTTATAATATAATGAGAATTTTTCTTTGTTCAGCAATAACTTAATCTTAGAATAAAACACTCGTTATAGCAATTAATAAACAAAAAGAATTGGGCGTTAGTTCATGAGGAATTCTATATGAATATGAATAGAGGAAGGAAACAATAAATAAAGATCTTTTTTTTGTATTGCATTCCATATCTTTTGTCCTATTCTTCTTTCCCTGGGGAGGGGTACTTAAAAAGAAAAAAGGAATAAAGGGTTAATTCGTTCTTAATAGCCATTTCCTTAACAAGTGAATGGGAACATACTCTGGATCGGAATCCGAAGAAAGTACTACTTGATCATTTCCACTAATTTCAAGTCCTTATTATGATTCCTTTTATGAGGAAAAATCTCTAATGCCTTAGATTCCCTCATTACTAATCCTTTATGTACTTTAGTGTTTCTAACCCCTCACTAACTTTTGATGGATTCTTCTTATGATTAGTAAGTTATAGTAATAACTAGGAATATTCTAGTAATGAAATTCCATATCACGAATCCTTTATTCTTGCCCGCTTCAAGATATGATGACTAATCAAAAAATCTCAACCTTGGGGTAAAGTGTTTATACTGCTTATGTTTACTTCAACTTTTTCTTGTACGTAGGAAATGAGATTTTTCTTTTTACTGCAAATTAATAAGCTGTTTTGTTTCACTCATATAGCTGTCTAGTTTAACTTACCAACCCAAATACAAAATAAGAAAAGGAAGATAAATATTCAATGGGTTTTAGAGGAAAAAGATCTTATTTAAACGAATCACACGTAGAGATATTGCTAGTACACAAAAAGTTAATGGTATTTCATAACTAATAGATTGAGCAGCAGCTCGTAGGCCGCCTGAAAAAGAATATTTATTATTTGAACTATATCCTGCCATAAGAAGACCAATAGGAGCAATACTTGAAATGGCAATCCATAAAAAAACACCAATACTAAGATCAGCTAAAACAAAATGATATCCCAAAGGGATAACTAAAAAACTTAATAAAATCGCTATGACTGCAATAGAAGGTCCAATACTAAATAAAGGAATATCTCCTCGGGATGGCAGGATATCTTCCTTAAAAAGGAGCTTAGTTCCATCGGCTATAGCTTGAAGCAGTCCCAGGGGGCCAGCATATTCAGGACCAATACGTTGTTGTATCGATGCAGATATTTCTCTTTCTAACCACACAATTACAAGTACTTCTATTGTGATTCCCAGTAGGAGAGTAAAAATGGGTAGAATCCATATCATTCCATAGACTTCTTTTAATAATTCTGATTTCAAAAAAGAATTGATAGTTTCTACCTCTACCCTATCTATTATCATTTCAACGATCAACTTCCCCCATAATGATATCTATACTACCTAATATCGTCATGATATCAGCCAATTTCATTTTTTTAACTAGTTGAGGAAGAATTTGCAAATTAATAAAACCCGGTGGACGAATTTTCCATCTCCAGGGGAAAAGACTATTATCTCCTACCAGATAAATTCCTAATTCACCTTTTGGGGCTTCCACTCTTACATAAAGCTCTTGCTTTGACAATTCAAAATTGGGCGAAGGTTTTTTACCAAGAAATCGATATTCAAAATCATTCCATTCGGAATTCTTTGCTTTCTTAAAGCGTCGGACTTCTAAATTCTCATAAGGACCCCCAGGAATTTTCTCTAGAGCCTGTTGAATAATTTTGATGGATTCCCTCATTTCACCCATTCGTACTAAATAGCGAGCTAATGAATCCCCTTCTTTTTGCCATTGGACTTTCCAATCAAATTGGTTGTAAGACTCATAAGGATCAACTTTACGAAGATCCCATTGTATTCCAGAAGCTCGTAACATCGGCCCTGATAAGCCCCAATTTACTGCTTCTTCTCCGCTAATAAAACCGACTCCTTCAACTCGTTCTAAAAAAATGGGGTTTCGTGTAATAAGTTGTTGATATTCAACAACTCCTCGTAAAAAATAATCACAGAAATCTAAACATTTATCGATCCATCCATAAGGTAGATCGGCGGCTACTCCTCCGATGCGAAAAAAATTATGCATCATTCGCATACCTGTAGCGGCTTCAAATAGATCATATATCAATTCTCTCTCTCTAAAAATATAGAAAAAAGGAGTCTGTGCGCCGAGATCCGCCATAAAAGGTCCAAGCCATAACAAGTGAGAAGCTATACGACTCAACTCTAACATAATTACCCTAATATAGCTGGCTCTTTGGGGTATTTGAATATTCTCTAAGAATTCGGGTGCATTTACGGTTATTGCTTCTG